TGCTGACAAATGTGCCCCCATCGTCTAGTGGTTTAGGACATCTCTCTTTCAAGGAGGCAACGGGGATTCAAGTTCCCCTGGGGGTGGGGTATTAGGAAAGGAAGTGGATGAGGGATTATGAAGAAATATGGAATTTCTTCTTCCTGGGTCGATGCCCGAGCGGTTAATGGGGACGGACTGTAAATTCGTTGGCAATATGTCTACGCTGGTTCAAATCCAGCTCGGCCCAATAATTCACTGATCCGCCGTGAAATCATATTACCTTCTTGATTTCTGCTATATCTTTACTTGTATTTTATTTACTTTCTTTTTTTTTTTCTTTTTTCCCACAAATTCTGATCTTGTTAATGACCTAGATTCATATCAAGATTTCTAAATAGAGAGTCTAAGAAAAAGAATAATATAAAGATAGAAAGAAAAAAGAAACCTTCTTTCTTTTCATTGAAAGATTGATTATCAATCGATTGTTTTTATTTGAAATAACGAAAAGATGACTAGTAATTTGTGTCATTATCACTAAAGTGGATATCCACATGGATATCCATATTACCACTCGCCTCTCTCTTATAACCCTCTCTCTTATAACCCTCTCTCTTATAACGAGGCCGATTCCAATTCCAAATCGAAATAGAAGGGGTTTGAATGAAACCATAAGAATTGCTGTACACTTTATTTATTTTAGATTTTCGTTTCTTGGGATTGTAGTTCAATTGGTCAGAGCACCGCCCTGTCAAGGCGGAAGTTGCGGGTTCGAGCCCCGTCAGTCCCGATGGATTCAAATCCAATAATCCAACCAAAAAAATATATCAATTACGCTTTCGATTTTTTTTTCTCTAAAAGGGGGACAAATAGTAGCATTTTTTTTATTTTCATCAAAGTAAATAGAAAAAAGGGAATTCCACTTTAGTTAACTATTTTAACTAATAGTGACGGAGATGGATCGAGACAGAATATTCAGGATTTCAAGAGATACCGCGCCGAGTTTGGCTTTTTCGATTTTTCCCAACCTGCGTAATGAAATCGAATCGAGTACCATATCTTATCTTTCCCGATAGTACATAGACTAATCCCATTTTTCTTTGTACGATGCAAGATGAATCGAATTTCTTTGGAATTCTTTTAATTGGAAAAATCTCTTCTTTTTTGACTCCGATTTTGCTCAATTACTAATTTGAATTTGAAATAATCTATCTCATTCAAATTGTACACTAAAGTTTTCCTATATTCTATTTATTCCATTACTAATCTTTATCACACCTTTTCCAATAAGATTAAGATTAAGTGAGTTTAGAACTTCACTTCCCTTTCTCCATTTCGCTTCTATTATTTGTTTGGATTTGTTTTCCAACAATGTAAGTGAAAAAGAGGTTAGATGATACTTGGTGAACTGATTGGATAAAGAAGGCAATAGTCGTTTTTTATAGAAAAAAAGAATCAAAAACGATTTGAAATCAAATTCAAAAATGAAAATAAAGTAACGAAATTCTCGATTGGGTCAAGAATCCTTTTTTGGATTCGGTATGAATAAACGATCTTTCTATGTTATACTATTCAATTCTCGACGAGGAATCCATTTGATAGGTTAGGTATTCTTATTCATGATATTTATCCGATTCGATATCATCGAGATAGAATTTATCTCATTGAATTTCGAGGCAAAAAAATGATCATCTTTATGGGATTAAATCCCGAGTTATTGTGAAGTAAAGAAAAAGAAAAGGATGAGATTATGGAAGTCAATATTCTCGCATTTATTGCTACTGCACTGTTCATTCTAGTTCCTACTGCTTTTTTACTTATAATATATGTAAAAACTGTTAGTCAAAGTAATTAATTTGAACGCAAGTTAACATTTTAGTTCTTAATTAATATCAATGATTAAAAAGAGAAACAAAAAGGATTTCAAATTTTGATTTTAGCTGAAATGTGCTGTCCGGACTAGATATCCTATGAGATCCGATAGGATGGGTAGAAAGAAATATATATATTTCTATACTGCCCATACTATCCATTTTTTTATTCGAGTTTAGAAAGTTGTACTGTATAAAGATTTAGATATTAATGAACTAGATGGAATGTACATAAGGTCCCAATTCCATTTCTTTTCCTCATCCATTTGATTTGTGTTCATTCGAATTAATCTTATTCCCAAATAGTCGAGCAAATAGTCGAGAGGTACCTCTGGCTCTTACGATTCGAATTCCTGGAATTCTGTGATTATTTGGAATTTCCTATAGGAATCCTCGAGTTTATTGAAATAATCAAATCAAAGAAAAGGAAAAAAAGAGTCTAGATATATTCTATTAATAATAGAATATGAAGAAATCTTTTTTTTAGCATTCTTAAGAAATTAAACGATTATCAAATCATCCAAAGAATGGAGTTTTAGAAAAACTTTTCAGATTTCGTGGAAAAGCATTAGTAAACTCCGGCGGTTTTGAATCTTTATATGAAATGAGTCAAATCAATGAAGAAGAAAAAGCCAAACAAATAAAAAGTAAAAAAGGGTTCCTCGATTCCTACTAGAGGAATGTCAATATATAACTCTAGTAAGGCGAAATCGAAAATTTAAGAAGAATTTGTTTGGAAAAAATTCTCCTCATTTGGATTTCTTTTACTTTCTAAATATGAAAGACGGAAATCATTCAACTATTTGTTTGATTAGGATTCTATTAAAAGGGGTCTTTCTCGTCGATTCTTGAATAGAATAGATTATTCAACCCCAATCCGACTCCAATAGAATTTCGAAATGAATATTTTTTTTAATTCAATTTCGAAATTTGCAAGAAATTCGAAATTGAATTAATTGAATTGAAAAGTCTTTGCAGAATGATCTATAAAACAATTGATAGAGTTCAATTTCTCAACTCAATTAGGAGTACCCCCTAGAGTCCACTTCTTCCCCATACTACGAGTGAAAGGGAAAATGTAAAGACTACCATTAAAGCAGCCCAAGCGAGACTTACTATATCCATGTGCATTATGTCCCCTATCTCTATGAATATGAAGATATTTTTCCAGTATTGTTTACTTTGTTTATTGTTCACTAATAATAGTAGTCGAATCGACGGTGTGGAGTCAAAAAAAAGGATTTTGGCTAATGCCATTGATGAAATAATACAAAAAATCCAATTTATCTTAAGTTAAGAAGTTCTTATTATATTAAGAATCGATTTTTGTTTTGGTAGAATCGGTAAAGATGAAGCACAAATAAAAATAGGCAGCGACCAATCTCAAGGGTCCTTTTTTTCCTCCGCGTGCTGATTGGGAAGCAATTGCAGCAGTTATATCAGCAAAACCAACTAAGGCATTTCGTGTCTTTTGTTGATCAGACGAGGCGACACCCAAGATTCGAACTGGGGAACGAGGAGTTGCAGTCCTTCGCCTTACCACTCGGCCATGCCGCCCAATAACTATCGACTGTGAATTCATGCTCTTCTCTCTTTAAGAGATATTGTAATAGAAGATAGATAGATTTGTCAACCCCAGAACATAAATTCTTATGCGAATATCTAATGGTAAATCTTAGATTTCTATTCAATGAAAATAGAAATAGAAAATGGATTCTATATGGATTCTATGAGGTTTTGCCAGAACACGACATCCCGCTGTCCAGAATCGAACTGCAATAACAGGGGGGGACATATATATAAATAACTATCCTTCTATCTGTGGTTTGTTTCATAAAGCCCTCTTCCGCGCTTCAATCGTATTATAACGACCTCTATAAAAATAGAAAAAAAATAGATAAAAAAAAATATCTCTTCTGCCCGGACCTTTTTTTTTTTTTTTAACTAAAACTAAAAAGAGAAATTCACGAAAAAGGCTAAGTGCTATAAAGAATCCACTTTATATTGTTTCTTATTATTGGGTCTTTATCTTATCGAAGAGATAAAATCGGGATCATTTATTTTACTGTTATCAAATCCTATTGGAATTGGAATATGTAAAACATGTAATATCATACCATAATAATGGTAGAAATGGAATTCCCTTTTCTTTTGTTATTCTATACAAAACTTCATAAGTCTAACTTAAAAAGTTAAGTGGAATTTTGCAATTGCTTTCTAGTTGTATTTGTTGGAAATTCCAATTTGAGTCTATAATTCTCTTTATTCCCCTGTTCATACATATTTCATACATTCCATATTCATATATATTCATATATGGGTTAGATCAAATTTTATGTGATTCCGTAAAGAGAATAGAAATTTCATTATTGCCGGATCGACCCAATGAAAAACGACTGAATTCATATATATTCATATATGAGTTAGATCAAATTTTATGTGATTCCGTAAAGAGAATAGAAATTTCATTATTGCCGGATCGACCCATATAATTGAATGAAAAACGACTGAATAATGGAATTTTTTTGTCAACAAATGGGAAATGCAAAATGCTTAGAGATGAAAATGAGGGATTGTCTGTAATACCTGCATTTAATCGGATACAATTTGAAGGATTTTGTAGGTTCATTGATCAGGGCTTAAGAGAAGAACTTTCTAAGTTTCCAAAAATAGAAGATCCAGATCAAAAAATGGAATTTCAATTGTTTGAGGAAAGATATCAATTAGTAGAGCCTTTGATAAAAGAAAGAGATGCTGTATATGAATCACTTACATATTCTTCTGAATTCTATGTATCCGCAGGATTCTTTTTGAAAAGCAGTAGGGATATCCAAGAACAAACCATTTTGATTGGAAACATTCCTCTAATGAATTCCCTGGGAACCTCTATAGTAAATGGGATATACAGAATTGTGATTAATCAAATATTGCGAAGCCCCGGTATTTATTTCCGGTCAGAGGCGAACCATAAAGGAATTTTGGCCTATTTTGGTACAATAATATCAGATTGGGGAGGAAGAGTAGAATTACAGATTGATAGAAAAAGGAGAATGTGGGTTCGTGTGAGTAGGAAACAGAAAATATCTATTCTAGTTCTATCATTAGCTATGGGGTTGAATCTAAACGAAATTCTAGAAAATATACGTTACCCTGAAATTTTCTTGTCTTTCCTTAAGGAGAAAAAAGAAATTGGGTCAAAAGAAAATGCTATTTTAGAGTTTTATCAAAAATTGACTTGTAGAGACGAAGATCCAGACGAAGATCCAGTATTTTCATTTTCTGAATCCTTTTCTGAATCCTTTTGTAAAAAAGAATTACAAAAGAAATTTTTTCGTCAAAGATGTGAATTAGGAAGGATTGGTCGACTAAATATGAACCAGAGACTAAATCTTGATATACCTCATAACCAGATTTTTTTGTTACCGCAAGATATCTTGGCAGCTGCGGATCATTTGATTGAAATGAAATTAGAAATGTATACGTTTAACGACATGAATCATTTTAAAAATAAACGTATTCGTTCGGTAGGGGATCTATTACAAGGTCAATTCAGATTGGCTCTGGTTCGTTTAGAAAATGTGGTTAAGGAAACTCTTTCTAGAGCAATTAGCGAGAAATTAAGACTAACCCCTAAAAATTTGGTACCTTCAACTCTATTAACAACCACTTATGCATACTTTTTCGGATTACACCCATTATCTCAAGTTTTGGATCGAACTAATCCACTGTCACAAATATTTCATGCGAGAAGAGTGAGTCATGTGGGCCCCGGAGGATTGACAGCGCGAACCGCTAGTTTTCGGATGCGAAATATCCATCCTAGTCAATATGGGCGTATTTGCCCAATTGACACGTCTGAAGGAATCAATGCTGGACTTATCGGATCGTTAACGCTTCATGCCAAGATTGGTCATTGGGGGTCTTTAGAAAGCCCATTTTTTGAAATCAGTGAGGGATCAAAAAAACCACGGATGCTTTATTTATCAGCAAATAGAGATGAATACTATGTGATAGCGACAGGAAATTATTTGGCGCTGAATGGAGGTGCTCGGGAAGAACAGGGTGTTTTAGCTCAACACCGTCAAGAATTTCTGACTATTGCATGGGAGCAGGTGCATCTTCGAAGTTTTTCTCCCTTCCAATATTTTTCGATTGGAGTTTCCCTCATTCCTTTTATTGAGCATAATGATGCAACTCGGGCTTTAATGGGTTCGAATATGCAACGTCAAGCAGTTCCGCTTGTTCGGTCCGAGAAGTGCATTGTAGGAACTGGATTGGAACGCCAAGTGGCTCGAGATTCAGGGGTTCCCACTATAGCCGAACACGCGGGAAAGATAATTTCTACCGATATTGACAAGATCCTTTTATCGAGAAATAGATACACTTTCTCGATTCCGTTAGTTGTGTATCAAGGTTCCAACAAAAATACTTGGATGCATCAAAAAACTCAGGTTCAGCCAGGTAAATTCCTTAAAAAGGGACAAGTTTTAGCAGATGGTGCCGCTACAGTTGGTGGCGAACTCGCCTTGGGAAAAAACATATTAGTAGCATATATGCCGTGGGAAGGTTACAATTTTGAAGATGCAGTACTCATTAGTGAGCGTCTGGTATATGAAGATATTTTGACTTCTTTTTACATACGGAAATATGAAATTCAGACTCGTGTGACAAGCCAAGGCTCTGAAAAAATCACTAACGAAATACCACATCTAGAAGCCCATTTGCTCCGAAATTTAGACAAAAATGGAATTGTGATGCTGGGATCTTGGGTGGAGACAGGCGATATTTTAGTAGGGAAATTAACGCCGAAAGAATCATCGTATTCCCCAGAAGATAGATTATTACGAGCTATACTTGAGATTCAGGTATCTACTTCAAAGGAAACTTGTCTAAAAGTACCTATAGGTGGTGGGGGTCGAGTTATTGATGTGAGATGGATCCAGAAAAAGGAGGGTTCCCGGTCTAATCCAGAAACTATTCGGGTATATATTTTACAGAAACGTGAAATCAAAGTAGGGGATAAAGTAGCTGGAAGACATGGAAATAAGGGCGTCATTTCCAAAATTTTGCCTAGACAAGATATGCCTTATTTGCAAAATGGAGAGATTGTTGATATGGTCTTCAACCCGTTAGGAGTACCTTCACGAATGAATGTAGGACAGATATTTGAATGCTCACTCGGGTTAGCAGGAAGTTTGCTAAATAGACACTATCGAATAGCACCTTTGGATGAGAGATATGAGCAAGAGGCTTCGAGAAAACTAGCCTTTTCTGAATTATATGAAGCCAGTAAGCAAACATCAAATCCGTGGGTATTTGAACCCGAATATCCGGGAAAAAGTCGAATATTTGATGGAAGAACGGGAGATTCTTTTGAACAACCTATTCTAATAGGAAGGCCTTATATCTTGAAATTAATTCATATAGTTGCTGATAAAATACATGCACGTTCCAGTGGACCTTATTCACTTGTTACACAACAACCCCTTAGAGGAAGGGCCAGGAAAGGGGGACAGCGGGTAGGAGAAATGGAAGTTTGGGCTCTAGAGGGATTTGGTGTTTCTCATATTTTACAAGAGATGCTTACTATTAAATCTGATCATATTAGAACTCGTCAAGAAGTGCTTGGTACTACAATCAGTGGAAGAATAATACCTAAAGCGGAAGATGCTCCAGAAACTTTTCGAGTACTCGTTCGAGAACTACGATCTTTGTCTCTGGAAATGCAAAATTTCCTTATATCTGAGAAGAACTTCCAGATTACTAGGAAGGTAGTTTAATCGGAATAAAAAGAAAATTAAAGGAGGAATTTTTTTCTATGATTGATCGGTATAAACATCAACAACTCCGAATTGGATTAGTTTCGCCTCAACAAATAAGTGCTTGGGCCAATAAAATCCTACCTAATGGAGAGATTGTTGGAGAGGTGACAAAAGCCTCTACTTTTCATTACAAAACCAAAAAACCCGAAAAAGGTGGATTATTTTGTGAAAGAATTTTTGGGCCTATAAAAAGTGGAATTTGTGCTTGTGGAGATTTTCGAGTAATTAGAGATGAAAAAGAAGAACCTAAATTTTGTGAACAATGTGGGGTCCAATTTGTTGATTCTCGAATACGAAGATATCAAATGGGTTACATCAAACTGGCATGCCCAGTAACTCATGTTTGGTATTTGAAACGGCTTCCTAGTTATATCGCGAATCTTTTAGATAAACCTCTTAAAGAATTGGAAAACCTAGTATACTACAATCTTTCTTTTGCTAGGCCTATGCCGAAAAAACTGACTTTCTTGCGATTACGAGGTTTATTCGCAAGTGAAACACAATCTTGGAAATACAGTATTCCACTTTTTTTTACTACCGAAGGGTTCGATACATTTCGAAATCGAGAAATCTCCACTGGAGCTGGTGCTATCCGAGAACAATTAGCCAATCTGGATTTGCAAATTATTATAAATGATTCATCGGCAGAATGGAAACAATTAGAAGAAAGGGGGTCTACGGAGAATGAATGGAAAGATCTAAAAGTTAGAAGAAGAAAGGCTTTTTTGGTTAGACGCGTGGAATTAGCTAAACATTTTAGTCGAACAAATATAGAACCAGAATGGATGGTTTTATGCCTATTACCCGTTCTTCCTCCCGACTTGAGACCGATCATTCAGATAGATGGAGGTAAACTAATAAGTTCAGATATTAATGAACTCTATAGAAAAGTTATCTTTCGGAATAGGACTCTTACGGATCTATTAACAAAAAATCAATCTTTGTTAGGAGATAGAGATGCAATAATGTGTCAGCATAAATTGCTACAAGAAGCTGTAGATACACTTCTTGATAATGGAATCCGTGGACAACCAATGAAAGACGGTCATAATAAGGTTTACAAGTCGTTTTCAGATGTAATTGGAGGCAAAGAGGGAAGATTTCGAAAAACTTTGCTTGGCAAACGGGTTGATTATTCGGGGCGTTCTGTCATTGTCGTAGGTCCCGCACTTTCATTACATCAATGTGGATTGCCTTACGGAATAGCAATAGAGCTTTTCCAGGCATTTGTAATTCGTGGTCTAATTAGGCAAGATATTGCTTCGAACATAGCAGTTGCTAAGAGTAAAATTCGGGAAAAAGATCCAATTGTACGGGAAATACTTAAGGAAGTTATGCAAGGGTATCCTGTATTGCTGAATAGAGCGCCTACTCTGCATAGATTAGGCATACAGGCATTCGATCCCCATTTAGTGGAAGAGGATGTTATTTGTTTACATCCATTAGTTTGTAAGGGATTCAATGCAGATTTTGATGGGGATCAAATGGCTGTTCATGTACCTTTATCATTGGAGGCTCAAACGGAGGCTCGTTTACTTATGTTTTCTTATGTGAATCTCTTGTCTCCTACTATTGGGGATCCCATTTGTGTACCAACTCAAGATATGCTTATTGGACTCTATGTATTAACAAGCGGGATTCGTCAGGGTATTTGGGCAAATAGGTATAATCCAGCTAATCGCCGAAATTCGAAAAATGAAAGAATTGACTATAATAGGAATAGGGATAAAGATATGAAAGAACCCTTTTTTTGTAATTCCTATGATGCAATTGTAGCTTATCACCAAAAAAAAATCAATTTAAATAGTCCTTTATGGCTCCGGTGGCAACTAGATTCGCCCTTTATTGCTTCAAGAGAAATTCCCATCGAGGGTTACTATGAATCTTTAGGTACCTATCATGAGATTTATGCACACTATCTAATAGTAAGAAGTCTAAAAAAACAAAATCTTTGTATATACATCCGAACCACCGTTGGTAATATTCGATTTTATCGACAAATCGAAGAAGCTATACAAGCGTTTTCCTTAGAGGATCCCCAATCTAATCATAGCGATCTCAGCTAAGAAATTCTATAACACCCATGGGGATTCAGATCCCTTTGGTTCAATTTGGTTCAACTAGGACCATAGTTCCTGAATTTCTACGCGAATCAAGATCGAGAAAAGGAAGTCATTGACTCAAATTCATTGTTGAACCCTACTCAATATAGAGGTATTTATTTATGACTGAACGGGCCCATTTTGGTTTTCATAATAAAGTGATAGATGGAACTGCCATTAAACGACTTATTAGCAGATTAATAGATCACTTCGGAATGGCGTATACATCATACATCCTGGATCAAATAAAGACTCTGGGTTTCCAACAAGCTACTGCTACATCCATTTCATTAGGAATTGATGATCTTTTAACAGTACCTTCTAAGCAATTCCTAGTCCAAGATGTTGAACAAGAAAGTTTCGCTTTGGGAGAACACGAGCATTATGGAAATGTACACCCAATAGAAAAATTACGTCAATCCGTTGAGGTATGGCATAGTATAAGTGAATACTTGCGACAAGAAATGAATCCTAATTTTAGGATCACCGAACCCTTTAATCCAGTCTATATAATGTCTTTTTCGGGCGCTAGAGGAAATGCATCCCAAGTACACCAATTAATAGGCATGAGAGGATTAATGTTGGATACACAAGGAGAAATGATTGACTTTGTCATTCAAAGCAGTTTATGCGAAGGATTGTCTTTAACAGAGTATATCATTTCTTGTTATGGAGCCCGAAAAGGAGTTGTAGATACTGCTGTACGAACAGCAGATGCTGGATATCTTACACGCAGACTTGTTGAGGTAGTTCAACACATGGTTGTACGTAGAACAGATTGTGGCACTACCCGAGGGATCCTTGTGAGTCCTCGAAATGGAATGATCCCAGAAAGGATTTTCAGTCATACATTAATTGGCCGTGTATTAGCAGACAATCTATATATTGGTTCACGATGCATTGCCGTTCGAAATCAAGATCTTGCGCCTGGACTTATCAATCGATTCATAACCTTTCTAACACAACCAATATCTATTCGAACTCCTTTTACTTGTAAGAGTACGTCTTGGATATGTCGATTATGTTACGGACGGAGTACTACTCATGGCAACTTGGTAGAATTGGGAGAAGCCATAGGTATTATTGCGGGTCAATCTATTGGGGAACCGGGTACTCAACTAACATTAAGAACGTTTCATACCGGTGGAGTATTCACAGGGGGTAGTAGAGAATATGTGCGAGCCCCCTCTAATGGAAAAATCCAATTTAATGAGGATTTAGTTCATCCCACACGTACACGTCATGGACGTCCGGCTTTTTTCTGTTCTATAGACTTGTATGTAACTATTGAGAGTCTAGATATTCTATATAACGTGGCTCTTCCATCAAAAACTATTCTTTTTGTTCAAAATGATCAATATGTGCAATCAGACCAAGCGATTGCTGAAATTTACGAGGAAACATCCCCCTTTAATTTGGAAGATGGAGCTCTGAAATCTGTTTATTCCTATTTAGAAGGAGAAATGCACTGGAGTACCGGCGTATACCATAAACCTGAACGTAAATATAGCAATGCCCATTTGTTAACAAAAACAAGTAATTTTTGGATATTATCGGGCAGCTCCAGTACAGTCTCATTTTCGCTACACAAGGATCAAGATCAAATGAACACAGATTCTCTTTCTCTCGGAAAGAGATATATTTTGAACTCCTCAGTAAATTCAGAAAATAATGATCAAGTTCAATACAAATTCTTTAGTTCAGATCTTTCGAGTAAAAAAAAAAGTGAGATTTCTGATTATTCAGAACTTAATCAAATCCAAAGTACTGGTCATTGTACTCTCATATATCCTGCAATTCTTCACGAAAATTTGTATTTATTGGCAAAGAGACGCAGAAATCGATTTATCATACCATTCCAATCGATTCAAGAACAAGAGAAAGAACGAATATCCCCTTCCGATATCTCGATTGAAATACCTAGAAATGGTATTTTCTGTAAAAATTCGATTTTTGCTTATTTCAAGGATCAACGCTTTTTTTTCATTCCGGAGGAAGCGTATATTTTACCCGAATCTTCTTCCTTAATGGTACGTAATAATAGTATTATTGGAATAGATACACAAATCGCGTTAAATATAAGAAGTCGGGTAAGCGGATTGGTACGAATAGAGAGAAAAAAAAAAAAAATGGAACTTAAAATTTTTTCTGGAGATCTCCATTTTCCGGGGCAGACAGATAACATATCGCGATCCAGTGGTATCTTAATACCACCAGGAACGGTAAAAACGAATTCTAAGGAATCAAAAAAAAAAAAAAATGGGACCTATGCCCAATGGATTACACTTACCAAGAAAAAGTCTTTTCTTTTGCTTCGGCCAGTAATCCTATATAAAAAAAAAATAACATACGATAGAAATTTCGAAACACTTTTCCCCCCAGATCTATTGCGGGAAAAGGAAAATCTGAAACTTCAAGTTGTCAATTCTATTTTTTATGGAAATGAGAAATCGATTCGGCAAATTTATGACACAAGTATTCAAGTAGTTCATACTTGTTTAGTCTTGAATTGGGATGAAGACAAAAAAAATTCTTCTATCGAAGGCGAAGGGGCTCGTGCTTCTTTTGTTGAAGTAAGTACAAATGGTCTGATTCGTGATTTCCTAAAAATCGACTTAAACTCAGCGGAATTCCGTATTTCCAATATCAACAGAAAACGGAACGATTCATTAGGTTTAGGATGGATCTCCCATATTCGGTTAGATCATGCCAATATTAATTCATTTTTTTCCATTTATTCCAAGGCAAAGATTCAACAATCACTTAAACAAAATCAAGTAACTAGAAGTACGTTGTTGAATCGAAATCAAAAATGTCAATTTTTCGTTTTTTTGTCACCATCTAATTGTTTTCAAGTGGATCCATTCAACGATGTAAAATATCAGAATGTCATAAAGGAATTAACTAAAAGAGAGGCTAGAATCCCAATTAGGAATTCACCGGGTCCTTTAGGAACAGTGCTTGAAATTGAAAATTTTGATTCAGTCTACTATTATTTACTAACTCATAATCAGATCTCGCTAAATCAATATTTGAAACTTGACAATTTTAAAAAGACTTTTCAAGTACTTAAATATTATTTAATGGAGGAGAACAAGAGAATTTTGAATCCCGATTCGCGCATTAACAGTGTTTTGAATCCATTCAAATTGAATTGGTATTTTCTCCATCATAATTATCATCATAATTTTTGCGAAGAAACATTCACAATAATTAACCTGGGACAGTTTCTTTGTCCAAATTTATATATCGACAAAAGCGCACCACGCCTAAAATCGGGTCAAGTTATAATTGTTCACGTTGAGTCTATAGTACTAAGATCAGCTAAGCCTTATTTGGTCACTTCCGAAACAAAGATTTATCAGAATTATGGAGAAATCGTTTACCGAGGAGATCCTTTATTTTCATTTATGTATGAAAAGTCGAAATCTAGTGATATAACGCAGGGTCTTCCAAAAGTGGAACGAATGTTAGAAGTACGCTCAATTAATTCAATATCACGAAACCTAGGAGAGAGAGTTGAGACTTGGAACGCGTGTAGAACAAGAATTCTTGGAATTCTTTGGGGATCCTTGATTGGTGCTGAGCTAACTATAGCACAAAGTCGGATCTCTTTGGTTAATAAGATCCAAAAGATTTATCGATCCCAAGGGGTGCAGATCGATGATAGGCATATAGAACTTATTGTACGTCAAATAACATCCAAAGTGTCTGTTTCGGAAGATGGAATGTCTAATGTTTTTTCACCCGGAGAACTGATTGGGTTGTTGCGAGCGGAACGCACGGGGCGGGCTTTAGAAGAAGAAGTGATCCGTTACCGAGCTATGCTCTTGGGAATGACGAGAGTATCTCTGAATACTCAAAGTTTCATCTCCGAGGCAAGTTTTCAAGAAACTGCTCGTGTTTTAGCAAAAGCAGCTCTCCGCGGACGTATCGATTGGTTGAAAGGCCTGAAAGAAAACGTTGTTTTAGGCAGTATGTTACCTATTGGTACTGGATTTAAAGGATTAGTGCACCGCTCAAGGCAAGATACGGGCATTCCTTTAAGATTCAAAACCAAAAACAATAATTTATTCGAGGGAGGAATGGGAGATATTTTGTTCCACCACAGAGCGTTGCATTTCAAAAAAGGATATGATACATTAGAACAAGAATTTATAGGATTTAATGATTCCTAAGAGTGGATTCGTACTTTTAACTATATAACTATGGGTGGTTCTTTGATTTGTTCCATTTACACCCGATTTGGTAATGTGATTTTTTATATTACTTATTATATAGTAATAAGGAAATAAATAAAAAAAGATAATAAAGAATAGAAAGGAATAAATCGCTTGGGTCATGTATCAACACCCAATCTTCGAGAAAAGAGGAAAAGATAAGGTTCCGTCGGAACAGTTATTTATTTCAGGGTATCCCGTCTTTTTTTTCAATGAAAAAAAAGAGAGGAAGTGTAGGGAGAAATGAAGGGAGAAATGAAAAGAAGATATTGGAATATTAATTTGAAAGAGATGCTGAAAGCAGGACTTCATTTTGGTCATGCTATTAAAAAATGGAATCCGAAAATGGCACCTTATATCTCTGGAACTTCTATCTCTAGAAATAGGAAAGGTAATAGAAATAGTAAAGGTAATCATATTACAGATCTTACTCGAACTGCTCGTTTTTTATCAGAAGCTTGTAATTTACTTTTTCATACAGCAAGTAGTAGAAATGAATTCTTAATTGTTTGTACCAAAAAAAGAACACAGAATTTCGTAGCGCGGGCTGCAATAAGGGCTCGGTGTCATTATGTTAATAAAAAGTGGCGCGGCGGTATTTTAACGAATTGGTCCACTACACGAACGAGACTTCAAAGGTTCAGGGACTTAACAATCTACGAAAAGACAGGGAAATTCAATCGCCTTCCGAAAAAAGAAGTGTCTCGATTAAAGAAAGAGTTATCTCGCTTGCAAAAATATCTGGGCGGGCTCAAATATATGACGAGGGTACCAGATATTGTAATAATCCTTGATCAGAAAAAAGACTATACGGCTCTTCGGGAATGTATCCGTTTGGGAATTCCGACAATTTGTTTAGTTGATACAAATTGTGACCCCGATCTCGCAGATCTTTTCATTCCTGGAAATGATGACAGTATGGTTTCATTGCGATTCATTCTTAACAAATTAGTATTTGCAATTTCTGAGGGTCGTTCTAGCTATATACAAAATCCTTAATTAATAATAACATATAAGATAAAAAAGTTCTTTTGAAAATTCCATAGACTGATAAATTGATGGAATCCTTTACGATTCCTGAATCGTGCAAAAGAAATAAAAAGAATTTAGGGATATTATGTGACTCGTTTGTATCCAAAATAGACAATTCTAGTGGGCAAGCCTAAAGGAAAAAAGGAGTTGAATCAAAATAATTTCTTGTAAAGTTTTCAGAGGACAATATGAATGTTTTATCATCTTCCATCAACACATTAAAAGGCTTATATGATATATCCGGCGTAGAAGTAGGCCAGCATTTTTATTTGAAACTCGGGGGTTTCCAAGTTCATGCCCAAGTACTTATTACTTCTTGGGTTGTAATTGCTATCTTATTAGGTTCCGCCATTGTAGCTGTTCGGAATCCACAAACCATCCCTAGTGACGGTCAGAATTTCTTCGAATATGTCCTTGAATTTATTCGAGATGTGAGCAAAACCCAAATTGGAGAGGAATATGGTCCATGGGTTCCTTTTATTGGAACTATGTTTCTATTTATTTTTGTTTCTAATTGGTCAGGGGCGCTTTTACCTTGGAAAATCATACAGTTACCTCATGGAGAGTTAGCCGCACCCACAAATGATATAAATACTACCGTTGCTTTAGCTTTACTTACGTCAATTGCATATTTTTATGCGGGCCTTAGCAAAAAAGGATTAGGTTATTTCGTTAAATACATTCAACCAACTCCAATTCTTTTACCCATTAATATTTTAGAAGATTTCACAAAACCTTTATCGCTTAGCTTTCGACTTTTCGGAAATATATTAGCGGACGAATTGGTAGTTGTTGTTCTTGTTTCTTTAGTACCTTTAGTGGTTCCTATACCTGTTATGCTCCTTGGATTATTTACAAGCGGTATTCAAGCTCTTATTTTTGCAACGTTAGCTGCGGCTTATATAGGCGAATCTATGGAGGGGCACCATTGACTAAGTTTCTAAATCGTCTTTATTTTTTAACTTAGTGCAAGGCAATCCATCCCGTTCTCAAGATAATTTACTTATATGGATAGAAATACACACATAAATAGACAAAAAAAAGGGTCTATACGATCTAGAGGAAGAATCAAAAGGATTACGATATTGGCGGATTGTCAAAGTAAAAAAAGGGGGGGCCGAGATCGAAGAGATCTTTTTCCTAAAATGTGTTTGCCCTCTTTCTATCTCCTTCCAATAAATATTCTCTTGATATTGTCTTGATTCTTTTGTTCATTCAATTCCAATCTTAGGAGTCATAATCTGAATGAGAATTCTTTATTTGTTTACGATGCTAAAACAAAACTAAAAAAAAAAGAAGGGGGTTCCATGCAGTGATTCTCATTTCAGTCGACTTTATTCAATTCAACGATTGACCAAAAGAATAATAAAGAATAAATTACATGAACTTAGATCAATCAAAGGTTTTTCTTTCTATGCAATGATTCAGACTAATGAATTCGCCCTTTTAGATTGATTGTATCTATGTGGGATTACACGAAATAAAAAGAAAAGGAAGAAAGAAAAGAGTTTACAAAAAATGAGATTCATAAAAGAAAGTTGTTTAACAGAGTGAGAAAAAACTGGATATATGGAATCTATATAATGGTTAGAAAACAACTTTCTTTTATAGATGTTTCAAAAAAAAAGAAGAATCTGATGAAATCCAAGATACGATACGAATAATTAGTTTACTTTATCGAAGAAAAACGTGTATATGTATATAGTAGCCTAGTCCTATATGAGCGAAAAGATATATCTAATCGCTCCACTACTACTCATAAGAAGAAAAAGAACGAAGAGCTCGAATTTGAAGAAAGGTTCAGAGCAAAGAAAGAAATGGAAATAAAGTTGTATGAATTCACAAAAAATCCGCGGATAGGCATTTTGAAAATAGATAGTGAAGTGATTCTGATGATTCAATAAAATTATTACTTCAATTCAGAGCTCTTAGTTGCGTTGCAATAAATAATTAAGTCATAATTTATTGGTTGATTGTATCATTAACCATTTCTTCTTTCTTTTGCGAGGAACTTCTCATGAATCCATTGATTTCTGCCGCTTCTGTTATTGCTGCTGGGTTAGCTGTTGGACTTGCTTCTATTGGACCTGGGATTGGTCAAGGTACTGCTGCAGGCCAAGCTGTAGAAGGTATCGCGAGACAGCCCGAGGCGGAGGGAAAAATACGAGGTACTTTATTGCTTAGTCTGGCTTTTATGGAAGCTTTAACAATTTATGGACTGGTTGTAGCATTAGCACTTTTATTTGCAAATCCTTTTGTTTAGGATCCCATAAAAAATCAAAATACGTATTTATCTTCTTTATTGCCTTAGACTTGCTGCTTGCTTTTTTCGAATTCTAGCAGAATTTCACCCTACAACTACCTACTTTAGTTTTCTTGCGGCAATTGGCCCCGGGAAGGACTGATTGGGGGATCAGGAATTAGTCTACCGACTCGCTTTCTTCCCTCTATCTTAGTCCAATCGAAACTTTTTT